ATGAGAAAACTAAAAAGGAATATTTGCCAAAAAGAAATGATCCTTTCTTAAATGGATCCTATCGTGGAATAATAAAAAAATGCCTTTCACCCTCTATTATAAATGCAACTGCAATCCAAAATCGGATAGATGTCATTTTTATAAATAAGATTCATAGTATTCTTCGTAATGATTATAATTACCACGAATTTGAACAGAAAAAAGATATCTTTAATAAAAAATCAATATCAAAAGAAATTAGGCTTTTCATGCCTTTAATGAGTCCATTTTCTGGGGAATCAATATTCAATCTGAAAGGAATAGAAGAAAGACAAATTGGTTCAGAAGATCAAGAAAAATTTTACAAATTTTTAGTTGATGCAATCATAGGACTAAAAAAAAAAAGGATACATAAAATAAATATAAAAAAAGTTCCATCCTGGTCATACACATTAATTGATGATTTAGAACAGCAAGAGAGACAAAATGAAGACGACGTACCGACGGATCATCAAATTCGCTCAAGGAAAGCTAAACGTGTAGTTATTTTTACGGATAACGAAGAGAATATACAGATTAATAACATAAATTCTAATAAGTCTGATGAAATAGAAGAAGTAGCTTTGATACGTTATTCACAACAATCAGATTTTCGTCGAGACATAATAAAAGGTTCTATGCGTATTCAAAGGCGAAAAATAGTTTTTTTGGAATTATTTGAAGCAAATATACATTCTCCACTTTTTTTAGACAGAATAGATAAATCTTATTTTTTTTCTGTTCAAATTTCAAAATTAATTAAACGAATTTTTCAAAACTATATAGAACAAACTCACGAATTTCAAATTTATGATTATACGGAAGAAAAAAAGAAAGAAGATAAAAAAAACAACTGCAAAAAAGAACAAGAAAAAAGAAAAGAAAAAGCACAAATCGAAATAGCCGAAGCCTGGGATACCATTCTATTTGCTCAAATAATACGAGGTTTGATGTTAGTAACTCAGTCAATTCTTAGAAAATATTTTTTATTGCCGTTATTGATAATTGCAAAAAATATGAGTCGTATATTTTTATTCCAACTTCCTGAGTGGTCTGAAGATTTTGACCAGTGGAATAAAGAAATGCATGTTAAATGTACCTATAATGGTGTTCAGTTATCAGAAACAGAATTTCCTAAAAACTGGTTAAAAGATGGTATTCAAATAAAGATACTATTTCCTTTCTTTTTAAAACCTTGGCACAGATCGATGCTAAGACTTTCTTATCCAGATCAACCGAAAAAAAAACAAAACAATCAAAAAGATGATTTTTGTTTTTTAACAGTTTGGGGAATGGAAACTGAACTTCCTTTCGGTTCCCCCCGAAAACGACCTTCTTTTTTTAAACCAATTTTTAAAGAACTCGAAAAAAAAATTAGAAATTTTAGAAAAAAATGGTTTCGAATTTTAAAACTTGTCATTACAAAAAAAAAAGTTGAATTTTTTTTTAAGATTCCAAAGGAAATAACAAATTTTTATAATTCAACAATAAGTCCAATTCGAATATTTGGATTGAAAGATCAATTTAGTGAAATAAAAAATGAAAAAGATTCGTCAAGCAATACTTATACGATTCATGACTCATCCGTTCAAGTTCGATTCAAGAATCCGAAAAACTATTCAGACGTAGTAGCAGAACAAAAAATGAAGGATCTGGCTAATAGAACAAAGACAATACAAAATCAAATAGAAACTATTTCAAAAGAAAAAAAAAAAAGATTCCAAATTATAAAATTAATTCTTAAGCCGAACAGAACATGTTATAGTACTAAAAAATTAGAATCACCCAAAAATTTTGGACAGATATTAAAAAGAAGTAATACTCAATTAATTCGCACATTAAATTATTTAAAAAAAAAATTTAAGGAAAGGATATTCAGGGATATATTTCTATATATTATTAATAGCCTACGAATTAATATTCAAGAATCGACAACAAATTTGCGCAAAAAAAACCTTTATAATAATGGAAAAAATCAAGAAAGGATTGATAAAACAAATAAAAAAACAATTCAATTTATAAAATCACTTTTTTATTTTATTAGTCATGTAAATAAGAATTTAAAGATTATTTCAGATTTTTATTTTTTATCACAGGCCTATTTATTTTATAAATTATCACAAGTCAAAGTTATTAAATTATATTTATATAAGTTTAAGTTAAGGTCTATTCGTCAATATAAGGGAATGTCTTTATTTCTAGAAAAGGAAATCCAAAATAATTTGGAAACACAAGAAATAATTCTTTCAAAGATTAAAAAACCTCCAAATTCTGGACTGAATCAATGGAAAAACTGGTTAAAGTTTAAAAGTAATTCTCAATACGATTTATCTCAGATAAAATGGTCTCAATTAGGATCACAAAAATGGCGCAATCAAGTCACTAAATATTGTGAGATTGAACAGCAAATTTTACAAAAAAACAAAAAGAATTCATATAAAAAAGACCCATTATTTTATTATAAAAATAAAAAAAATGATGAAAACCTTTTATATTTATTGATCGATCAAAAAGATAATTTTAAAAAAAACTATAAATATAATATTTTAGCATATAATTTGATTTTTTATGAAAATAAGAAGTATTCATATAGTTATGGGGAACCATTACAAGTAAATAAAAACCAAAAATTATCTTCTTATTATACTTATAATTACCACAGACCTAAAGACGAATTTATTTATATGGGATGGAATATACCTTCTTTAGAAATGAAAAGTACTATGAAAAAAAAAAAAGATAGAAAATATTTTGATTGGAAAATTATTCATTTTTGTTTAAAAAAAAAAATAGATATTGAGACTTGGATTAATAGTAGTAGTGCTGAAAATACTAAGACTGAAACGAAAACTTATAAAATTCAAACGAAAGATCTTTTTTATCGCCCAATTTATCAAAAGATTAACCAACCCAACCCTAAAAAATTCGTTTTTGATTGGATGGAGATGAATGAAGAAATATTAAATCGTCCTATATATAATCTAGCATTTTGGTTCTTCTCAGAATTTTTCTTAATTTATAATGCCTATAAAATGAAACCGTGGATTATCCCAATTCATTTACTTTTTTCAAATTGTAATGTAAGTGATAAATTTAGCGAAAAGAAAAACATTGATAGAACGAAAAACACGAATTTTTTTACAACACCTATAATATCAAATGAAAAAAAATTCCTAAGTCAAAGAGATCCCGTATCCGATGTTCAAAAAAAGTCTGAATTTATTATCTCAAACTACCAAAAAGATATTAATGAAAATTATATAGGATCAGAAAATATTAAAAATCGTAGAAAAAAAAAACAAGAAAAGAGTAGTACAGAAGCAGAACTAGATTTCTTCCTTAAAAGGTATTTGCTTTTTCAATTGAGATGGGATGATTCGTTAAATCAAAAATTGATTAATAATATCAAAGTCTACTGTCTATTACTTAGATTGACAAATCCAAAAGAAATTACAATATCTTCGATTGAAAGAAGAGAAATGAGTCTGAATATAATGCTAATTCAGAAAGATTTAACTCTTAAACAATTGATAAAAAGAGGAATATTTATTATTGAACCCATCTGTCTATCTGTAAAGGGTGATGGACAATTTATTCTGTATCAAACGATAGGTATTTCATTGATTCATAAGAGTAAACAACAAAATAATAAAGAAAGAAACATTGCCAATATTGATACAAATAATTCAGAGGACTTAATTCCAGGATATAATTTTAATTTACTTGTTCCTGAAAATCTTTTATCGCCTAGGCGTCGTAGAGAATTGAGAATTCTAATTTGTTTAAATTCAAGTAAGAATAATGGTATATATCGCTTTTACAGCAAAAATAAGATAAAAAACTGTCGTGAATTTGGGGATCAAAACAAAAATCTTACGAGCGAAAACACTCGAGTTCTAAAAGTCTTTCTTTGGCCTAAGTATCAATTAACAGATTTAGTCTGTATGAATCGTTATTGGTTTGATACGAATAACGGTAGTCGTTTTAGTTTATTAAGAATAAATATGTATCCACGATAAAAAATGCATTGATGATAAATATATTTTATATATTCACTAGAAATAGATGCACAGACTTCAATTCAGATATATGAGACTAATTTGATATCAATTAAATTACCCTAAAATTTTTAATCAAAACTACGAAAATGTGTATCCCAGGAAAAAGCTGGCATTATTATTACTGATCGAGAAAATTTCATATTTGGGAAATATAAAAAGTAAAGAAGGTTAAGAATTTATGAACAACAATGCATTTATATCTGTAATTTCACATGAAAAAGAAAACAGAGGATCTGTTGAATTTCAAGTTGTCTGTTTTACTACTAAGATACGAAGACTTACTTCACATTTGGAATTGCATAAAAAAGATTATTCATCTCAGAGAGGTCTACGAAAAATTCTAGGAAAACGTCAACGACTGCTGGTTTATTTAGCAAAGAAAAATAGAGTACGTTATAAAGAATTAATTAGTCAATTGAATATTCGAGAACTAAAAATGCGTTAATTTTTAGAGTTATTTTGAATTATTTGATTTATTTAGATCTTGAATTTTGATGAACTTTTTTCAATTAATTCATAGAAATAGAAAAAAATTCATGAAAGAATGAATCGGGAAAAAACCTATGACTGTACCAACTAGAAGAAAAGATCTCATGATAGTCAATATGGGTCCTCACCACCCATCAATGCATGGTGTTCTACGACTTATTGTTACTTTAGACGGTGAAAATGTTCTCGACTGTGAACCTATATTGGGTTATTTACACAGAGGGATGGAAAAAATTGCTGAAAACCGAACAATTATACAGTATCTGCCTTATGTAACACGTTGGGATTATTTAGCTACTATGTTCACAGAAGCAATAACTGTAAATGGACCTGAAAAATTGGGAAATATTCAAATACCTAAAAGGGCTCGCTATATCAGAGTTATTATGTTGGAATTAAGTCGTATAGCTTCTCATTTGTTATGGCTGGGACCTTTTATGGCAGATATTGGTGCGCAGACCCCTTTTTTCTATATTTTCAGAGAAAGAGAGTTAGTATATGATTTATTTGAAGCTGCCACCGGTATGAGAATGATGCATAATTTTTTTCGTATTGGAGGAGTAGCCGGCGATCTACCTTATGGGTGGATAGATAAATGTTTAGATTTTTGTGATTATTTTTTAACGAGACTTGCTGAATACCAGCAACTAATTACGCGAAATCCTATTTTTTTAGAACGAGTTGAGGGGGTAGGTATTATTAGCGAAGAAGAGGCAATAAACTGGGGCCTATCAGGACCAATGTTACGATCTTCTGGAATAAAGTGGGATCTTCGTAAAGTTGATAATTATGAGTGTTATGATGAATTTGATTGGGAAGTCCAATGGCAAAAAGAAGGAGATTCTTTAGCTCGTTATTTAGTACGAATAAATGAAATGACAGAATCCATAAAAATTATTCAACAAGCTTTAGAAAAAATTCCAGGAGGTCCCTATGAAAATTTAGAAATTCGACGTTTTGATAGGCTAAAATATCCCGAATGGAATGATTTTGAATATCGATTCATTAGTAAAAAGCCGTCTCCCACTTTTGAATTGCCGAAACAAGAACTTTATGTGAGAGTCGAAGCTCCCAAGGGAGAGTTGGGAATATTTTTGATAGGAGATCAGAGTGTTTTTCCTTGGAGATGGAAAATCCGTCCGCCTGGTTTTATCAATTTGCAAATTGTTCCTCAGTTAGTTAAAAAAATGAAATTGGCTGATATTATGACAATATTAGGTAGCATAGATATCATTATGGGAGAAGTTGATCGTTGAAATGATAATTGATACAACAAAAATACAAAATATAAATTCTTTTGGCAGATTGGAATCCTTAAAAGATATTTTAGGGACTATATGGATACTTTTCCCTATTTTAATTCTCGTATTGGGAATCACAATAGGAATATTAGTAATCGTATGGTTAGAAAGAGAAATATCCGCGGGTATACAACAACGTATTGGACCTGAATATGCTGGTCCTTTGGGAATTCTTCAAGCTTTAGCAGACGGAACAAAACTCCTTTTTAAAGAAAACCTTCTTTCATCTAGAGGAGATACACGTTTATTTAGTATCGGGCCTTCTATAGCCGTCATATCAATTCTACTAAGTTATTCAGTAATTCCTTTTGGATCTCAGTTTGTTCTAGACGATCTCAGTATTGGTGTTTTTTTCTGGATCGCTATTTCAAGTATTGCTCCAATTGGACTTCTTATGTCAGGATATGGATCAAATAATAAATATTCCTTTTTAGGTGGTCTACGAGCTACGGCTCAATCGATTAGTTATGAAATACCATTAACTCTATGTGTGTTATCAATATCTCTACGTGTGATTCGTTAAAACATAAGTTTTTAAATTTTTGTTTCTAAGAGAAAAAAATTTAAATTTCGAAGAAACATATTAAATAGATATCTTCATTTTTTATTCACTGTTATTATAGGATTGATAAATTAAACTGGATAGTTCGATGAGTGAAAAAAAACAACTTATAAATTTGCAGTAAAAAAAAACCTCTTTTCCTATGTACAAGGGTTAAGCAAAAATAAATAGACAAGACTGTTTACCCCCAAGATTAATTATAACTTGAAGCGGGCGGAAAGAAAAGAATAATTTTATGCAGTTTTTATGATAAATAAAAACATATTATGATATAGATTGAGTAAAGAAAAGATAAGTGGATGATTAGGAACACCAAAGTACACAAAGGATTCGTAATATAAATTATGTCAATTTTACATAAAAGAAAAACTAAGTTGAGGCTTGTAATTGGTAGAAATTATAAAGAAGTACTCCCACAAATTCCGATCCAGAGTATGCTTCTATCCACCTATTAAATAACTATCCGGAACGAGGTAAGCCTTTAACTTTTTTTATTTTAAGCCTAAAAAAAAGATAAACGGAAAAAATTTTCGCTATAGATATTCATGAAAATTTTTACGTCTTTGGAAAAAATCAGATTAATTTGTTTTATTCATAAAGCGGAGTATTTTATTCAAGGATTAAGTTATTACTCAAAAAATTTTGAGTCAGTAAAAGGATGAGATCCATTCTGAAGCACTTTTATAGTATTGCAAACAGAATTCCATTGGTTTAATTCAGGATTTTTCGATTTTTTTGACTGTTATACAAGGATATCAGTCAAAAAAAATCGAAATATTTATTTATGACTTGTGAGGAGCCGTATGAAGTGAAAATTTCATGTACGGTTCTGTAATAGCGATTACAAGAGTGATCTTATGATCGACTAGGGTTATCTAACAGTTCAAGTACAGTTGATATAGTTGCGGCGCAATCAAAATATGGTATTTGGGGGTGGAATTTGTGGCGGCAACCTATAGGATTTATTGTTTTTATAATTTCTTCACTAGCAGAATGCGAGAGATTACCTTTTGATTTACCAGAAGCAGAAGAAGAATTAGTAGCAGGTTATCAAACTGAATATTCAGGTATTAAATTTGGTTTATTTTATATTACGTCCTATCTAAATTTACTAATCTCGTCATTATTTGTAACAGTTCTTTACTTAGGTGGTTGGGATTTATCTATTCCACATATATTGATTCCTGATTTTTTTGAAATAAATAAAACGGAAGGAGTTTTTGGAACGACCTTTTGTATTTTCATTACATTAGGAAAAACATTTTTGTTTTTGTTCATTCCTATCGCAACAAGATGGACTTTACCTAGACTGAGAATGGATCAACTATTAAATCTTGGATGGAAATTTCTTTTACCTATTTCTTTAGGTAATCTATTATTAACAACTTCTTTCCAACTTTTTTCATTATAAATAAATTATTAAAAAAAAACAAGAGAAAGAAAATCTTCTTTTTTATTTACTATACTATATGTTCCCTATGATAACTGGGTTCATCAATTATGGTCAACAAACAGTACGCGCGGCAAGATATATTGGTCAAGGTTTTATGATTACTCTATCTCATGCCAACCGTTTACCTGTAACTATTCAATATCCTTATGAAAAATTGATTACCTCCGAACGGTTTCGCGGCCGAATACACTTTGAGTTTGATAAATGTATTGCTTGTGAAGTATGTGTTCGTGTATGTCCGATAGATTTACCTGTTGTTGATTGGAAATTACAACAGGATATTCGAAAAAAGCGATTGCTTAATTACAGCATTGATTTTGGAATCTGTATATTTTGTGGTAATTGTGTTGAATATTGTCCAACAAATTGTTTATCCATGACTGAGGAATATGAGCTTTCTACTTATGATCGTCATGAATTAAATTATAATCAAATTGGTTTGGGTCGTTTACCAATATCAATAACTGATGATTACATAATTCGAACTATTTTGAATTCACCTCAAAAAAAAATTTCCAAATAACTAAAACGTTCCTTTCTTTATTTACTAAATTTACTAAATAAGTTTTGAAATAATAAATTCATAATTCATATCTATTTTATAGTTAATTTAAATTCAAAAAGTTTCTTGTTTTCTTGGTAAATGGTAAATAATGTTAAAGGTCAAATATTCTTGAGTCTTTTGATTGGTGAAAATCACAATTTTAGTATTGACAAGAAGGTTCTGGTAATGATTTTGAATGACTAATGAATTCAGTAAAATAATGAAAGATTCTTATTTTTTATCTCTTATTTTATATATAAATATAAATAAAATATAATGGATTTACCTGGATCACTACATGATTTTCTTTTAGTCTTTCTGGGAACAGTTCTTATATTAGGAAGTCTAGGAGTAGTATTATTTAACAATCCAATTTTTTCTGCTTTTTCCTTGGGATTGGTTCTTGTTTGTATATCTTTATTCTATATTCTAGCCAATTCCCAGTTTGTAGCTTCTGCACAACTCCTTATTTATGTGGGAGCTATAAATGTTTTAATAATATTTGCTCTAATGTTCATGAATGGACCAGAATATGACACAAATTTACGCCTGTGGATTGTTGGAGACAATGTCACTTCATTGATGTGTACAAGTCTTTTTTTTTCATTAATTATTACTACTTTAAATACGTCATGGTATGGTATTATTTGGACTACAAAATCAAAGCAGATTCTCGAACAAGATTTTATAACTACTAGCCAACAAATTGGAATTCATTTAGCAACAGATTTTTTTCTTCCTTTTGAACTCATTTCAATAATTCTTTTAGTAGCTTTAATAGGCGCAATCGCTTTAGCGCGTCAATAATTCATTTTAAAAACTAGTTTAAAACTAGCAATCAAAAAAATTTTTATTTTCGCATATTCATTTCTATTAAATTCTATTTAGATTTCTTTAGAAACGTTTTATTATTATCAACATATTTTTTATTTCTTATGAACTTATTGTATTCTAGCCAATCAAGTTGATTTAATTGTTGGTCATATGAAAATAAATATAAATTTATAAGGAGTTGGTCAATGATGCTCGAACATGTACTTGTTTTGAGTGCTTTTTTATTTTCTATCGGAATCTACGGATTAGTCACGAGCCGAAATTTAGTTCGAGCTCTTATGTGTCTTGAACTTATATTAAACGGAGTTAATCTAAATTTTGTAACATTTTCTGATTTTTTTGATAGCCGGCAATTAAAGGGAAATATTTTCTCAATTTTTGTTATAGCTATTGCAGCTGCTGAAGCAGCTATTGGGCTTGCTATTGTTTCGTCAATTTATCGTAACAAAAAATCAACTCGTATCAATAAATCGAATTTATTGAATAAATAGTCTTTATTTATATTATTTTATTTAGAATACTAAAAACGTTGTAAAAAGTCTAATAAGTCAAAGTATTTTAGACCTCTTTTTCTTTTTTAGGAAGTCACCAATACAAACCAGTAGATTGATTCACAAAATTCTGGTAAATCATTGATTCGTCTGGTATTTGAATATTTACTTTAACTAGATCGAAATTTTAAATTTCAAAAATGAAAGATACAAAGATACTATGTCACATTCAGTAAAGATTTATGATACATGTATAGGTTGTACTCAATGTGTTCGAGCTTGTCCCACAGATGTATTAGAAATGATACCTTGGGACGGATGTAAGGCTAAACAAATAGCTTCTGCCCCAAGAACGGAAGACTGTGTTGGTTGTAAGAGATGCGAATCCGCCTGTCCAACGGATTTTTTAAGCGTTCGCGTTTATTTATGGAATGAAACAACTCGGAGCATGGGTTTAGCTTATTGATACGTTCCATACAATTCGATTTGAATCCATCTATCCAATTTGGATTTTTTTACTGACAAAAACCCACACCCGAAAAAAATTTCGGGTGTGGGTTTTTTAGCTCAAGTGTATCTTGTCTTTACCACGAATTCTTTTCCTTGGTTAACAACAATTGTAGTTTTACCTATATTTGCAGGTTCTTTAATTTTCATTTTTCCTCATAGAGGAAATAAGGTAATTCGATGGTATACTTTATGTGTAGCTACCCTAGAACTACTTCTCATAACCTATGCTTTTTTTTATCATTTCCAAGCGGACGACCCGTTAATCCAACTGACAGAAGATTATAAATGGATCAACTTTTTTGATTTTCATTGGAGATTAGGAATAGATGGACTTTCTATAGGACCTATTTTGCTGACAGGATTCATCACTACTTTAGCTACTTTATCAGCTTTTCCAGTTACTCGAGATTCCCGATTATTCCACTTTCTTATGTTAGCAATGTACAGTGGTCAAATAGGCTCATTCTCGTCCCGAGACCTTTTACTTTTTTTCATAATGTGGGAATTAGAATTAATTCCTGTTTATCTACTTTTATCTATGTGGGGAGGAAAGAAACGTCTCTACTCCTCTACGAAATTTATTTTGTATACAGCGGGAGGTTCTATTTTTCTTTTACTGGGAGTTCTGAGTGTTGGTTTATATGGTTCTCTTGAACCTACCTTAAATTTGGAAACAGTAGTTAATCAATCGTATCCCCTAGGATTAGAAATAATATTCTATATTGGATTTTTTATTGCCTTTGCTGTAAAATTACCAATAATACCTTTACATACGTGGTTACCCGATACCCATGGGGAAGCTCATTACAGTACTTGTATGCTTCTAGCGGGAATCTTATTAAAAATGGGAGCGTATGGGTTGGTTCGGATCAATATGGAATTATTACCTCATGCTCATTCAATATTTTCTCCTTGGTTGATAATAATAGGCACAATACAAATAATCTATGCAGCTTTAACATCTCCTGGACAACGTAATTTAAAAAAAAGAATAGCCTATTCTTCTGTATCTCACATGGGTTTTATAATTATAGGAATTAGTTCTTTAACTGAAACGGGACTTAATGGAGCCATTTTACAAATAATTTCTCATGGATTTATTGGTGCTGCACTTTTTTTCTTGGCGGGAACTAGTTACGATAGAATACGTCTTATTTATCTCGACGAAATGGGTGGAATAGCTATTCCAATGCCAAAAATATTTACACTATTCAGTAGCTTTTCCATGGCATCCCTTGCCTTACCGGGCATGAGTGGTTTTATTGCGGAATTCGTAGTATTTTTTGGAATAATGACAAGTCAAAAATTACTTTTAATGTCGAAAATATTAATTACTTTTGCAATGGGAATTGGAATGATATTAACTTCTATTTATTTGTTATCTATGTCACGTCAAATGTTTTATGGATATAAATTATTTAATATTAAAAACTCTTATTCTTTTGATTCTGGGCCACGAGAATTATTTGTTTCGACTTCTATCTTTTTATCAGTAATAGGTGTTGGGATTTACCCAGATTTTGTTCTTTCATTATCCGCGGAGAAGGTGGAAACTATTCTATCACAATTTTTTTATAGATAAATTGAAACGACAAGGTAGTCCTTTTTATCTTTATTTTTATTAATAAAATAATAAAAAAAGTTAAATTGAAATTATAATCGGGCATGCCTGGCATTTGTGAGAACCTTTTTAATGGTTCTCACCTGTTTATAAGAAACTCCTTGTCAATTTAATTAATTAAGTGTTAATGTGAATGAACCATAACTATGTAGTCCTATTCCTAAAAGATTGACTCCAAAATAGCATATCCAAATAATAAGAAAGCCTATAAAAGCTACAACTGCAGAATTTGCACCCCGGAATTTTTTATTTGTTCTAATATGTAAATAAATTGCAAATACAGTCCAAGTAATAAAAGCCCAAGTTTCCTTTGGGTCCCAATTCCAATATGAGCCCCAGGCTTCATTGGCCCATACTGCTCCTGAAAGAATACCTATCGTTAAAAGGATAAATCCTAAACTAATAATACGATAACTCCAATGATCCAATTGTTCAATAAATTGAGACCTGTAATAATTTTTAACAGATTTAACAGAAAAGAGTGAAAAGTTTTCAAAAAGATAGCCTTTTTCATTCATATGTTGAATCTTACTTTGAGATACAACGATTAGAAGTGCAACTGATAATAATGATCCACCTAAAAGAGCTGCATAACCCAGTACCATCATACTTACGTGCATCATTAACCAATGGGATTGAAGAGCAGGTATTAATATTGAAGGTTGATGCATTTCCTTTAAAAGGGCTGAAGTAGTAAATCCTTGGGTCAAAATAGCACTTGGCGTTGTTATTGCACTTAAATTGTTTTTTTTTAAATATGGAATCATATTAATAATGTAAAAACTCCAGGAAAGGAAGATTAATGATTCATATAGATCACTTAATGGGAAATGTTTCCAATAAACCCAATGAGTAACTAATAATCCCGTTATACATAAAAAAGTTACAATCATGCCTTTTTCTAATGAATTATATAGTCGTACTTTTTTAGTGACTAATAAAGTTATCAAATGGAGTGTAATTACAATGGATACCGTAGAAAAAGAAATATGATTTAAAATATGTTCTAAAGTCGAAAAAATCATAAAATAAATAAAATTATATATATAAAGAAATCCCTCCATTACAAATTATCAAATAAATTCAACAATGTTATAACTCATACTATATATTAATTAATTAATTATTAATTAAATTAATTAATTAAATAATTAAAAATTAATGTATTTTTTTTTGAAAATTTGGAAGATGGCATGCCGCCACTCGGACTCGAACCGAGATGCTCTCGCACTGCTTCCTAAGAGCAACGTGTCTACCAATTTCACCATAGCGGCTTGTTTGAAATCATAATAGCCTTTTTTTAGTCAATCGTCGACATTAATTCAATAGAATCTATTTTTATTTTTTTTAGTAAATATTCAAATTGAGATATTTTATCAACTTTCATGTAGTTTATGTTTAGAACTCCTGTAATTATAGTATATTAATAAAAAACTTACTTTTTATATCAATCACATTTTAAATACGGCACTAAACCTATTAAACCTTAAACTCAATATGTCATAGTTTTTTATTATGACAAAATAAAAGGGTTGATGGGGAAGCAATCCCCATCTCAGAAATCAAAAAATAGATTAAAAAAACGATCATGATTTTAACTTTTTTGAGTTGAAATGACACAGTCAATTTCGTCAGAATTTCTCATGCTAATATGTTTTTTATCAGGTCGATTCTAAATTTTATGGATTTTTAGTACAAAAAAACTTTTTGAATTCCCAGTCGAAAGAGATTTTGCTAACGAAAAAGCTTTTAATGCTGCCCAATACCCCCTTTTTTTCCAAATATTTTTACGAATACGCTTTTTCGAAATAGAAGTACGTTTTTTTGGAACTGCCATTTCAAATTAATTTTATTAATTATTTTTATAGTTGGATGTGAAAGACATCTATTGTTCTGTTCAAACAAATCTTTGTTTCTTATACATTATCTATGTATTTATATTCTAGATCGATGAGAACCTATTCATTAATAAATTCAGATGAAATATTAAATTAATGAATAAAAATATCATATCTCGTCTCTAGTTTTGTTGTATTTAAATTTTATTTATATGTACACAATAAACCATGCCCACAAATAAAAAAAATCACTATGTTATTGAAATTTACTTAAAAAAAAGCTTTACTTTAGTTTTTTTAAAATGTGACATCTATGTATATTAGTATATTAATTTATTTTTATGTTATTATAATATTATTATATATTTGATTTTGATTTAAAAAATTTGAAAAGGATTTCTTTCAAACGAACTGATGAATAAAAAAAAATTCAATTCGAAATAAATTTTTATGGAATATATATACCAATATGCATGGATCATACCCTTCATTCCACTTCCAATTCCTTTGTTAATCGGAGTGGGACTTATAGTTTTTACGACAGCAACAAAAAATCTTCGACGTATGTGGGCTTTTTCTAGTATTTCTTTGTTAACTATCGCTATGATTTTTTCAATGACGCTGTCGATTCAACAAATAAATAACAATTCGATCTATCAATATGTATGGTCTTGGACTATAAATAATGATTTTTCTTTTGAATTTGGCTACTTACTCGATCCACTTACTTCGATTATGTCAGTGTTAATAACTACTGTTGCAATTTTGGTTCTTATTTATAGCGATAATTATATGTGTCATGATCAGGGATATTTAAGGTTTTTTGCTTATATGAGTTTTTTCAATACTTCCATGTTAGGATTAGTTACTAGTTCAAATTTGATACAAATTTATATTTTTTGGGAATTAATTGGAATGTCTTCATATCTATTAATAGGTTTTTGGTTCACACGACCTATTGCGGCGAAGGCTTGTCAAAAAGCATTTGTGACTAATCGTGTAGGGGATTTTGGTTTATTATTAGGAATTTTGGGTCTTTATTGGATAACCGGCAGTTTCGATTTTTGTGATTTAGTTGAAATATTTACTAATTCAATTAAAAATAATGAGGTCAACCTTTTAGTTTGTATTTTATGTACTTTCCTCTTATTTGCTGGTGCAGTTGCAAAATCCGCTCAATTTCCCCTTCATGTATGGTTACCCGATGCTATGGAGGGGCCTACTCCTATTTCAGCTCTCATACATGCTGCAACAATGGTCGCAGCGGGGATTTTTCTAATTGTTCGCCTTTTTCCTCTGCTCGTAGTTATACCTTATATAATGTATGTAATCACTATTATAGGTATAATAACTTTATTTTTAGGAGCTACCTTAGCTCTTGCTCAAAAAGACATTAAGAAAAGTTTAGCTTATTCTACAATGTCTCAATTGGGTTATATGATGTTAGCTTTAGGTATGGGTTCTTATCGAACTGCTTTATTTCATTTGATTACTCATGCTTATTCAAAAGCATTGTTATTTTTAGGATCAGGATCCCTTATTCATTCAATGGAAATGCTTGTTGGGTATTCTCCAGATAAAAGTCAGAATATGGTTTTTATGGGGGGATTAACAAAGCATGTTCCAATTACAAAAATTGCTTTTTTAATAGGTACGCTTTCTCTTTGTGGTATTCCACCTCTTGCTTGTTTTTGGTCCAAAGATGAAATTCTTAATGATAGTTGGTTGTATTCGCCTATTTTTGCAATAATAGCTTATTTAACAGTCGGATTAACCGCATTTTATATGTTTCGAATCTATTTGCTTACGTTTGATGGGCATTTAAACGTTTATTGTAAAAATTATAGTGGAAAAAAAAGTAGTTCCCTCTATTCACTATCTCTATGGGGTAAACAAGGATTAAAAAAGATTAATAAAAATTTATCTTTTTTTAACTTATTAACAATGAATAATAGGGAAAGCACTTCGGTTTTTATGAAAAAACCATATAAATTTGACCAAAACTTGTTCAAAATCATACGATCTTTTATTATTATTACTTATTTTGAAAATAAGAAACTTTTTGCATATCCTGCTGAATCGGATAATACTATCTTATTCCCTCTCATTCTATTAATTCTTTTTACCATTTTCAGTGGATTTATTGGAATTCCATTTAATCAAGAAGAAATAAGTTTGGATCTATTAACTAAATGGTTAATTCCACCCGTAATTCTTTTACAATCAACTGCGCCTAATTCTGTTCATTGGTATGAATTTGCAATAAATGCAACTTTATCAGTTAGTATAGCTTATTGGGGAATATTTATAGCTTTTTTTTTTTATAAACCTATTTATTCTTCGTTAAAAAATTTTGACTTAATTAATTCCTTTGATAAAAGAGGTCCGAAGAGAATTTTGGCAGATAAAATAATATATTATATATATAGTTGGTCTTTTAAACGTGGTCATATTGATACTTTTTATGCAATATATTTCATTAAAGGTGTACAAAACTTGGCCGAGTTAGTTTCTATTATTAATAGACGAGTAATTGATGGAATTCCGAATGGGTTTGGTATTACAAGTTTTTTTATAGCCGAAAGTATCAAGTATATAGGAGGGGGTCGGATCTCCTCGTATCTTTTTTTATATTTATTTTATGTATCCTTTTTTTTTTTAGTCCTATGATTGCATCAACTAAAAATTTGTAAAATTTTTCTTGATCTTCTGAACCAATTTGTCTTTCTTCTATTCCTTTCAGATTGAATATTGATTCCCCAGAAAATGGACTCATTAAAGGCATGAAAAGCCTAATTTCTTTTGATATTGATTTTTTATTAAAGATATCTTTTTTCTGTTCAAATTCGTGGTAATTATAATCATTACGAAGAATACTATGAATCTTATTTATAAAAATGACATCTATCCGATTTTGGATTGCAGTTGCATTTATAATAGAGGGTGAAAGGCATTTTTTTATTATTCCACGATAGGATCCATTTAAGAAAGGATCATTTCTTTTTGGCAAATATTCCTTTTTAGTTTTCTCATTGCATAATCGAGTTTTTTTATCGAGTCCCTCTATATAAAAAAGTCCTTTGTCTAGAACTGAAATTCTATTAGCAAATTCATTGCTTAAGCTTTTTTTTTTTTGTTCATTGATATAAATCCAAAAATTGTATAGTTCATCATATAAGAATTTTTCTGTTGTAGACAAAGAAATCTTTCTTTGTATCATTTCCCAGAAAATTGATAAACTGGGTGGATATGTAAAAGAAATTCTTTGTTTTCCATCATTTTGACATGTATAAAAAAAATATTGTGACATTTCATTTCGTACCGCATTTTCAAATCGATTGTTTTTTATATATCGTGTTGGACGATTCCAACGTTTATAGTCGAAAAGAAGAGAAAGAAGGGGTTTTTCAAACCAGAAGAGGTTTTTCTTTTCTTCTTTAAGTATTTCAAACTTCGAAATATCTTGATTGCCAGAATAAAAAGTTGGGCTATTTTTATAGCATGCTTCTTTTAAGTGCAAGTGGAATTCATCCATTTTGTCCGGATCCTCCTTTTCTTCCGAAAAAAGGGAAGGAGAAGGATCTTCTTCCTGGTTAGTCTCCCTCGGTTCGGAAGTTTTTTCTACGTCTACGTCTGTTTCGTTCTCACTTTCTTTCGTTTCTGAGGTTTCTTTCAGTTTATTAGTAAAAATGGGTGATGGCATTCTGCCTAAATAGTAGACACAGGTAATAAATAAGAGAATACTAAAGATTCGAGCCATAGAATTTTTAAATTCTGA